ATCGGTCGATAATATCCGAATCCGATGAATCAGCCCGGGTCGTTTTACTAATGGGATATCCTAATACGTTACAAAATCTCGCTTTTGCCAATAATCGAATCAAAGAAATAAGTGGAACTCTTGTATCGAGTTTCTTCATAGCGTTATCTATTAGAAATGCATTGTCCACCATTTGACTCCGTACTACTGAAGAATTTAGTCGCACACTTGAAAGATAGCCTAAAAAGTCGAGAGAATGCTTGGATAATTGGTTTATATAGATCCTTTCCGGTTGAGACCCCGCAAAAAAATGACATTGACATAAATTAACAAGATAAAATTTCCATTTATTCATCAGAAATGGCATATCTTTTGAAGCCAGAATGCATTTTCCTTGATATCTAACATAATGTGTGCAAGGATCCTTCAACAACCAAAGGATAACCTGAAAATAATTAGGAAAGACTTCTGCAAGATGTTCTATTTTTCCATAGAAATGGATTCGCTCAAGAAGGACCCGAGAGGATGTTGACCATAAATGAGAATCTTGTTTACGTAGAAAAAGAAAGATAGATTCGTATTCCGACACATAAGAATTATATAGGAACAAGAAAAATCTTGGATTACTTTGTGAAAAAATGTAAATGGATTTCTTTGGAGTAAGAAGACTATTCCAATTCCAATACTCATGGAGAACAAATCGTAATAAATGCAAAGAAGAAACATCTTTCACCCAGCATCGAAGGATTTGAACCAGGATTTCCAGATGGATCGGATAGGGTATTAGTACACCTAATACATAAGTTAAATGTGAAAATTTGTCCTCTAAAAAAGGAAATATTGAATGAATTGATCGTAAATTATGAGATTTTACTATTTCTGACCTTTCTAAAGAAGGTGCGAATCGTAGGGAAAATGGAATTTCCACAATGACTGAGAAACCCTCTGATATCATTTGATAATATAAATTCTTGTTGCATTTAAAAAATATATTTTGGTTAGAATAATTAGTAGAAATAATCAAATGATTTTGTTGATCCATTCGAATAATTAAACGTTTTACAATTAGTAAACTAGATTTATTTTCATAACTGACATTTTGCAACAAAATAGATCTATTTAAACCATAATCATGGGAAAGCACATAACTATACTCCCTAAAGATAAATGGGTATAGGAAGTCATGCTGCCTAGATGGATCTAGTTCTAAATATCTTTGGAATTTTTCTTTTTCCATTTGAAATTCAATTTGAACCGAAGGTAAAAGGTAGGGGTTTTGAGATTATCAAATGATACATAGTGCGATACAGTCAAAGCAATAGTATTTATAGTAAGAAAAGAATAAATACCACGGCAAGAAAGAAACTCATCAACGGACTCTCTATCCTCTCCTTTTCCATCTAATTGGTTTATGTCGATTAAAGGCTAAGAAGATGGCTAAAAATCCTTTATTTTTTCAAGCCAATCGCTCTTTTGATTTTGGAACCAATTTCTTTATCAATATACTGCTTCTTATACACCTTCATCTCCACCCCCTAATGGTGAATAGCTAATAGTTAGGACTCATAAAAAAAAAAAAAAAAAAAAAAAAGGATAATCCACTCAGGGAAAAAACCTTTCCCACATCAGGTACTAATATATTTTTAACGTTTAATTAGAGTGGGAAATCATTCCAATTAAGATCCAATTAAGAACACAAGCTCGTTGCTTTTTTTTTTTTTCCATATAATTGGAGCCATAGTGCTCTATCCATTTATTCACTTGACCAAACTTTGAATGCATTTTGTTTTGCGCCAAGAATTCAAGAAAAAGTTTTGATCAAGCCGATAAGAAAAAAATTCCTGGAATTCTTCGTTGCTACGACATGCTGTTTTTTCCATTCATTCCTTTTTGGATCAGTCGCGATCTTCCCAACTCTACAGATAGTGTGGACGAATCAATTTCTTCGTAGAAATGTGTAAAAGATGCTAGTCGCACTTAAAAGCCGAGTACTCTACCGTTGAGTTAGCAACCCTCCCGCCTCAAAAAACATAAAAATAATCAGGATGTGTAGATACAATCGGAATCCCAATAAAATAAAAAAGAAATTGAATTGCACGGCACAATCAAAATATTAAACTAGCAAGAAAATGAAATAGAAATATAAAAATTTCGAATTGATTCTGAACATAAAAATGAATGGCTCAGATGCAAATACACTAAATTCTTAAATAACAACATTCAAAAATCGAAATTGATAGGTCATTTCTTGTCACGTATGTTATCTATTGAATAAAGTACAAAAACAAAAACCTATAGAAGGGAGAAAGATCGATTTACCCACATACAATGAATTATATTTGTTTGATACCCTGTTGTCAATATGAGTGTGAATGTTGAAAAAAAAGAAACTTGAACAGAAACAGAATACAACGAAGAAAGCAAAAAAAATTATTAATAATTAATAAAATAAAGAAAATTATTTAAATCAAATTTAAATAATAATAAAATATGGATGATTAGAGAATTAAGATATATAATTAACAAACACAAGCCTAAGACTTGTGTTTATTGGACATGTGTTAAATTAAACAGGGGTAGACCAAGTTATATATAAATCACCCAACCCCCCTTTTTTGTATTGCATTAGTTGAATTTGCTTTGATTAAGGCAGAATTGTGTAAATGTAAAAACCCCGATTTCTTTGAAATGTCCTGAACTGTTTCTGTAGGTTGAGCACCTTTTTCAAGGAAATATAGAATGTCAGGAAAATTGAAATAGGTATGATTATTTATTGGATCATAAAAACCAACCTTACGAAGAGGTTTTCCTTCTCTTCGCGATCGAACATCAATTGCAACGATTCGATAAATAGTTCGTTGCTTTCGACCACACCGTCTCAAACGAAGTTTGAGCATATTCCTCCTTTAGCTTTAATTCGTTTTAATATGTAATTAATTCCCTTATGGAATCATGAATAGTTGTTGGTTAAGGTGATACTATCTATATCCATTTTTTTGAGTAATCCAGTCCAGATTTTTAACTTCTATATCTATAATCTATATGAATTCTTTTTTGTTTACATATGTAATTATATTAGTAATTAGATTAAAAGAGCTAAGAGGATTGAAATGGAGCTTTTCCATTTCCGATTGATCGCTATCTACTTCTCCGAGTAAGCATATGAGGGTTGGGGGTTCTAAATCAAAAAATAAGGCAAAGAAAAAGCATACTATTTTACTGGATGCTAGACTCTACTCTCTTGTATAGGTACAAAACAAAGTAAAAGAAGTACAGATTAAGACATTCTTCCTATTTTTTACCCTATCCTAGTAAATTAATCGACTTAATCCTCTTGCTTAATCACCTTGATTGAGTTCAATTAGTACTCTTAGTATTATAATTTAGTATTCTAATTCAATTCAGAAATCCAAAAAGAGTTTATAATTGAACTGCATCATTATCATTTAATAGATCGGGAATCGGAGGCACTTTCATATTTCGATTTAAAGTGCATGATTGAAAACACAAATAGATGTGGGCGTAAGCTTTCTTTTTATAAAAAACGAACAGAAATATGAATTATCAAGGAGCTGGGCATGGGATGAAAAGCGCATCTGGCTTTTTTTTTTAACTTCAAAAAGATTTTGATCTATGTTCTCATCTTTCTCGGATCAAAAATGGATTCAATTGCATCAATGTCTATTTGATTTGAACTCAACCCAATTTATGCAAAATATGATTCAAAGAAGAATCACTTTAAATAATTCAAAAATGAAGAAGAATCACATCTATTAGAATCTTAAAGATAAAATGAATTAGAATCTTAAATTAAACAGAAAGTTGTTCAAAAAGACAATCCTTTTTTATTCTCATATACTGAAAATAAAGATTCTATATACCGAGAATACCTATTCTCATAGAAATAATATAATGGGTATGCTCTGGGACGGAAGGATTCGAACCTCCGAATAGCGGGACCAAAACCCGTTGCCTTACCACTTGGCCACGCCCCATATTCTATTTCTATTCGTTACTACTAAACACTAATATTAGGATTGGTTGTTCGTCAATTCTAGTCAAAAAGATCTCTGAACTAGATTCTTCATAAGATTTTGATACATGTATATATAGAATTAAACTGAATTTATTGATCATAATATATAATTCAATTAAGATATTGGATGAAAGTACGATTTCTTCTATTCTTTCTTTTTTTTATTTGAGAATTGAATGAAGGGTTTTTGATTGGTCTACCCTACTTTAAATTTATTAATTTTTTAATTTATTATTCATTTTAAAATGAATAATAAATTAAAAACTCAATAAAAAAAAAAAAGATACAATTATCTTTCTATTTTTAAGAAAAAAAAATTGTTATGCTTAATATCTTTAGTTTGATCTGGATCTGTTTTAATTCTCTCCTTTATTCAAGCAGTTTTCTCTTCGCTAAATTGCCTGAGGCCTACGCTTTTTTGAAGCCAATCATAGATGTTATGCCGGTCATCCCTGTGCTCTTTCTTCTCTTAGCCTTTGTTTGGCAAGCTGCTGTCAGTTTTCGATAAGATCTTAAATACTGTTCTAACCTTCCAAAATTCATGATTTATTCACGAAAAAAAAAATCCTAACAATTGATAAGATCAGATAAGTCGTAACAGTATGAATCCTCAAGTCAACGATCGAGATTCCTGTATAGCCACGATAAATCTGTATCCACAGATTTCCTCATTCTTCACTTTTTTCCATTGAAAGACCTTATTCTATGAGTCTATATATTATTAGAATATTTTATCATATATACTAGAATAGAATATTCTACTTAGAGTCCCCCATAATATCTAATTGTCGGTATGAAATAAAATTTTTGATAATGAAGTAATGAAGGACTCGACAAAATTTTACAAATGCATTGCTGAAATGGAATCTTTTTTCTATTTCTATAAAGCACTTGATTTCTTGGTGTCAAAATAGAATATGTGTTCTAAAAATAGAGAATCTATTCTCTTTTTCCCAAACAAAAAAAAAGGAATCTTGGAGATTGTGTAATGCTTACTCTCAAACTTTTTGTTTACACGGTAGTGATATTCTTTGTTTCTCTCTTCATCTTCGGATTCCTATCTAATGATCCAGGACGAAATCCCGGACGCGAAGAATAAAAAAAAAAATTGTTTTTTTTGCTTGATTTTGAAATGTTCTTAGGATTTTATCTATTTCACACCCTTAACTCTAAAAATAAAAATTATAATACTTAATAAGACTATAATATATATATATATGATACGATATATATATATATATATGAAAAATATATGAAAAAAGAAAAAAAGAAAAACAAAAACCAAGAGGGTTTGACAAATTCGAAAGAGAATTCAAATATCAAGACCAAGTTATCAACGTAACAGAAATGGAAAGAGAGGGATTCGAACCCTCGGTACGAAGAACTCGTACAACGAATTAGCAATCCGACGCTTTAGTCCACTCAGCCATCTCTCCGAATTACAATTAATTGAATTCATTTCAGTATCGAATTAATAAAGAATTAATAAAACAAATTCCTAAGCGAAAATTCAATAATTAATATTAACTATAAAAAATAGTTATATTATAGATATAAAATAAAAATATGTAATAAAGTTTTATCAAATATCTAACTTTTATTGGCAATTCAATTTAGATAAAAGTTAGATAAAGTAAGTGCTCAAAAAAGATATCTCCAACCCAATATTCCAATCAATACAAATTCAATATACAATCTATCTATCTAGATATATTATATAGACTCTATTTTTTTTTGTATATAGACTAGACAAAAAAATACAATATATACTAATAATAATAAAAAAAAAAAAAAAAAAGAACAATAAATAGCTTTTCTTATGAAATCCCTCCTATGATTTCGACGGCCTGGCCCGGGTCGGTACCTAGTCGGGCCTTTTTTGTTATTGAAAGAAGAAATCAAAATTAGAAAGAGGACTATTTCCAAGATATAGAATCATAATCTCGTTTATTATTTTCTTTTTTTTTTTTTTTTTTTTTTTTACTTACTTTACTTTTTACTGGACACAAAAAAAGCGAAAAAGACTGTGGTTTCTTGAACAATACATTCTAATACATTCTTATGTTATAAATTCATTAGTTTTGGCCAGTAGCCTCGGTCAACAAAAACCCTCTCGAAAAAGAAAGAAGTTTTTTCGTTTTTTGAGTTATTTGAATGAGTCTTCTTTTCCTAAGCCCATTATGTGTACTGACAAAAAAATATATCAATGCTCTCGTTTTCATGATTCGTTTTTAATCCTATATTGATTCCGACCAATTACTTTGCTCGACAAAAGACCCTTTCTAGAAGATAATGGCATCATAGCGGGTATAGTTTAGTGGTAAAAGTGTGATTCGTTCTAGTAATCCCTTAATAGTTAAGGGATCCCTCGGTTGGATTAATATTCCGATCAAAAACTTTATTTCTTAAAAGGATTTAATCCTTCCCCTTTCAATAAAAGATTCGAAGAAGAATATACATTCTCGTGATTTGTATCCAAGAATCAACTATAACTCCATAAACATAAATTGGATTATGAAATTACGAAACATAATTTTTGAATTGGATGAATATATTCAATTGAATGAGTATGAGTAAAGGATCCATGGATAAACATAGAAAAGTTTCTTTCTAATCGTAACTAAATCTTCGATTTTTTTTTGTCGAGAAAAGATTGAAGCGAAATAGCTATTAAAAGGTGACTTTGGTTTACTAAAGACATCCATTTTTTTTGAGTATTATTAGCCCGGCGGAAACAAAAGACTTTTCCTAAGGATTCTTTCAAATAGAAATAGAGAACGAAGTAACTAGAAAAATTGTTCAAATTCCCCTCTTCTAGAGGGATCATCTAGAAAGCACATTCTTTTGAATGCAGTAAGAGAGAAAGCTGACATAGATATTATGGGTCCAAGTTAAAGAAGTTCAATTTCCTTTGTATTTTCTCTTAAATTTTTATTAATAACAATTTGATTGTTTTTTATTTTTTTTTGTTCACGTCTTATATCCGAGAATTTCTCGATAGTCCATAAAGGAGCCGAATGAAACAAAAGTTTCATGTTTGGTTTTGAATTAGAGACGTTAAGATGAATCAACGTCGACTATAACCCCTAGCCTTCCAAGCTAACGATGCGGGTTCGATTCCCGCTACCCGCTCTATATATTATTATAGACTCTATAAATGGAGTCGATATAGGATTAGGATCCATTTGGCTCGAATAGAATAAAAACAGATAGAATAAAGCAAAATAAGAAGAATTTTTTTTATTATTTGTAATTGTTTGTAATAAAATTCCATTAAAATTCAATATAAAAAAAGGTAAGATCCTATATTTTATTACTAAAATGAATTACATTCTTATTCTTTTCTATTCTTATATTTATTCTATTTTCGTTTTCATTTTTAATCATAAATTTCATAATAAAATAGAATAAATTTTGAAGAATTAATACATCATTGAATTAAATAGGCCATTCTCAAAATTATCTCGAACCTTTTTTATTCTTTT